GCTAGCGTAGCTTAATATAAAGCATAGCACTGAAGATGCTAAGATGAGACCTAAGAAACTCCGCGTGCACAAAGGCATGGTCCCGACCTTATTATCAGCTCTAGCCCAACTTACACATGCAAGTCTCCGCAACCCAGTGAGTATGCCCTCAATCCCCCTCCCCGGGGACGAGGAGCGGGCATCAGGCACAAGTATTAGCCCAGGACGCCTAGCCGAGCCACACCCCCAAGGGTATTCAGCAGTGATAAATATTAAGCCATAAGTGAAAACTTGACTCAGTTAACGTTATATTGGGCCGGTAAAACTCGTGCCAGCCACCGCGGTTAGACGAGAGGCCCTAGTTGATATTTTAACGGCGTAAAGGGTGGTTAAGGATGAATAGAATTTTTTTAAAGCCAAATGGCCCCTTGGCCGTCATACGCTTCTGGGTGTCCGAGGTCCTATATGCGAAAGTAGCTTTAATAACTAACCTGACCCCACGAAAGCTGAGGAACAAACTGGGATTAGATACCCCACTATGCTCAGCCGTAAACTTAGGCATCTAAATACAATGAGATGCCCGCCAGGGTACTACGAGCATCAGCTTGAAACCCAAAGGACCTGACGGTGTCTCAGACCCCCCTAGAGGAGCCTGTTCTAGAACCGATAACCCCCGTCTAACCTCACCACTTCTAGCCAACCCAGCCTATATACCGCCGTCGTCAGCTTACCCTGTGAAGGGTATAAAGTAAGCAAAATGGGCACAACCCAGAACGTCAGGTCGAGGTGTAGCGCATGAGGTGGGAAGAAATGGGCTACATTTTCTACCACAGAATATTACGGATATGCACTGTGAAATAGTGCTTGAAGGAGGATTTAGTAGTAAAAGGGAAATAGAGTGTCCCTTTGAACCCGGCTCTGAGACGCGTACACACCGCCCGTCACTCTCCCCCGTCAAAACGCATCGAAGATAAATAACACAATAGCACTGACAAGGGGAGGCAAGTCGTAACATGGTAAGTGTACCGGAAGGTGCACTTGGATAAAACCCAGGGTGTGGCTGAGTCAGTCAAGCATCTCACTTACACCGAGAAGACATCCATGCAAGTTGGATCGCCCTGAGCCAAACAGCTAGCTCAATCACCCAATAACTAAACAATATAAATAAAACAAAATAAGCCTAACACCAAAAATTAAATCATTCTTTTACCTTAGTATGGGCGACAGAAAAGGTTACACCCGGAGCAATAGAAAAAGTACCGCAAGGGAAAGCTGAAAGAGAAATGAAATAACTTATATAAGCACCAAAAAGCAAAGATTAAATCTTGTACCTTTCGCATCATGATTTAGCCAGTATACCCAAGCAAAGAGACCTTTAGTTTGAAACCCCGAAACCAAGTGAGCTACCCCGAGACAGCCTATTAAGGGCCAACCCGTCTCTGTGGCAAAAGAGTGGGAAGAGCTCCGGGTAGAGGTGACAGACCTACCGAACTTGGTGATAGCTGGTTGCCTAAGAAGTGAATAGAAGTTCAGCCTCGTACTCCCTGAATCAAAAGGTATAAAAAGATATTAGAGGGAAATATATGAGAGTTAGTTAAAGGGGGTACAGCCCCTTTAACAAAGGACACAACCTTTCCAGGAGGATAAAGATCATAATACATAAGACATCCTGTTCTAGTGGGCCTAAAGGCAGCCATCTAAACAGAAAGCGTTAAAGCTCAGACAGAAATAAGTTTATTATTCCGACAAGAAATCTTACTCCCCTAAATATTATTAGGCCAGCCCATGCCCACATGGGAGAGACTATGCTAAAATGAGTAACAAGAAGGCCAGCCCTTCTCCAAGCACAAGTGTAAGCCAAACCGGACTCACCATTGGCAATTAACGAACTCAACCCAAGAGAGTAGTGTGTATTACAACAAAACCAGGAAGAACCCACAGTAAACCCATCGTTACCCCCACACTGGCGTGCTATTAAAGGAAAGACTAAAAGAAGGGAAAGGAACTCGGCAAACACAAGCCTCGCCTGTTTACCAAAAACATCGCCTCCTGCAACACAACCAAGTATAGGAGGTCCAGCCTGCCCAGTGACTACAAGTTCAACGGCCGCGGTATTTTGACCGTGCAAAGGTAGCGCAATCACTTGTCTCTTAATTGGAGACCTGTATGAATGGCTAAACGAGGGCTTAACTGTCTCCCCCCTCCAGTCAGTGAAATTGATCTATCCGTGCAGAAGCGGGTATAATAATACAAGACGAGAAGACCCTTTGGAGCTTAAGGTACAAGAATCAGCCACGTCAAGCAACTTAATAAAGAGCAAAAACTTTGTGGATAATGATTTTTTACCTTCGGTTGGGGCGACCACGGAGGAAAAAAGAGCCTCCAGGTGGACTGGGAAAACATCCTAAAGCTAAGAGAGACATCTCTAGGCCGCAGAACATCTGACCAATCATGATCCGGCTGACAAAGCCGATCAACGAACCAAGTTACCCTAGGGATAACAGCGCAATCCTCTCCCAGAGTCCATATCGACGAGGGGGTTTACGACCTCGATGTTGGATCAGGACATCCTAATGGTGCAGCCGCTATTAAGGGTTCGTTTGTTCAACGATTAAAGTCCTACGTGATCTGAGTTCAGACCGGAGCAATCCAGGTCAGTTTCTATCTGTAACGCTGCTTCTTCTAGTACGAAAGGATCGAAGAAGGGGGGCCCATGCTTGAGGTACGCCCCACCCCTAATTTATGAAAACAAATAAATAAAATAAAGGGAGGGCCAAAACCCCAGCTGGCCAAAATAAGGACATACTGGGGTGGCAGAGCATGGTAAATTGCGAAAGGCCTAAGCCCTTTTAACCAGAGGTTCAAATCCTCTTCCCAGTTTATGATGAACATCTTAGTTACCCACCTGATTAATCCCCTAGCCTACATCGTTCCTGTACTTCTAGCAGTGGCCTTCCTAACATTAGTTGAACGAAAAGTACTAGGGTATATACAACTGCGAAAGGGACCAAACGTTGTAGGGCCCTACGGTCTCCTACAACCCATCGCCGATGGAGTTAAGCTCTTCATCAAAGAACCCATCCGACCATCCGCATCCTCTCCCTTTCTATTCCTAGCTACCCCCATGCTTGCCTTCACCCTTGCCATGACCCTATGAGCACCAATACCTATGCCCCTCCCGATTACAGATCTTAATCTGGGGATCTTGTTTATTCTAGCTCTCTCGAGCCTTGCAGTATATTCCATCCTTGGATCAGGCTGAGCCTCGAATTCAAAATATGCACTAATTGGGGCCCTACGGGCCGTGGCCCAAACAATCTCCTATGAAGTAAGTCTGGGATTAATCCTTCTATCTACAATTATTTTTTCTGGGGGTTATACCCTCCAAACGTTTAATTCTGCCCAAGAAAGTATTTGATTATTTATCCCCGCCTGACCCTTGGCCGCAATATGATATATTTCAACACTAGCTGAAACTAACCGGTCGCCCTTTGACCTCACTGAGGGAGAATCGGAGCTCGTCTCCGGGTTTAATGTAGAATATGCAGGCGGTCCCTTTGCACTATTCTTCTTGGCTGAGTACGCCAACATCCTACTAATAAATACTCTTTCGGCTGTACTCTTCCTAGGGGCCTCACACATTCCCAGCATCCCTGAACTTACAACCATTAATCTTATGGCTAAAGCTGCACTTTTATCCATTGTATTTTTATGGGTACGAGCCTCCTATCCACGGTTCCGGTACGATCAGCTTATACATCTTGTGTGAAAAAACTTTCTTCCCATCACACTTGCTTTTGTACTGTGACACACTGCCCTACCCATCGCACTAGCGGGGCTCCCCCCACAACTATAGTTTGGAATTGTGCCTGAGAGCCCAAGGACCACTTTGATAGAGTGATTTACGGGGGTTAAAATCCCCTCAATTCCTAGAAAGAAGGGAATTGAACCCATACTCAAGAGATCAAAACTCTTGGTGCTTCCTTTACACCACTTTCTACAGGCGGGGTCAGCTAACAAAGCTTTCGGGCCCATACCCCGAACATGACGGTTAAACTCCTTCCCCCACCAATGAACCCATATGTACTTACAGCTCTACTCTCTAGTCTGGGACTAGGCACCACCTTAACTTTCGCCAGCTCTCACTGGCTCCTGGCCTGAATGGGCTTGGAAATTAATACGCTAGCGATTACCCCTCTTATGGCACAACACCATCATCCCCGCGCAGTGGAGGCAACTACCAAGTACTTCTTAACCCAGGCCACTGCAGCGGCTATGATCTTATTTGCAAGCACTACGAATGCCTGACTAACAGGTGAGTGGACCATCAACAACCTCTCAAGTCCCGTTGCCAGCACAATGTTTACGGCTGCTCTTGCACTCAAGATTGGACTCGCACCAACACACTTTTGAATACCAGAAGTTCTACAAGGATTGGACTTGTTGACGGGCCTGATCATGTCTACCTGACAAAAGCTTGCCCCGCTTGCACTAATTATTCAAGTAGCACAAACCGTTGACCCCATGCTACTTACAACACTAGGGGTCATATCCACATTGGTGGGCGGCTGGGGCGGACTAAACCAAACCCAACTACGTAAAATCTTAGCATACTCTTCAATTGCCCATATAGGCTGGATAGTGATTGTAATTCAATATGCCCCTCATCTTACTGTGCTTGCCCTAACAACGTACATTATTATAACCTCGGCAGCATTCCTTACCCTGAAAATGCTGCTATCCACTAAAGTAAGTACACTAGCAACAGCCTGATCAAAAAGTCCCGTGCTAGCATCAGCAGCTGCCCTTGTTATACTCTCTCTAGGAGGCCTCCCACCCCTCACCGGGTTTATGCCAAAATGAATAATTCTGCAAGAACTTGGCAAGCAGGATCTTCCTATTATCGCCACAATTATAGCCCTCGCCGCGCTAATTAGTCTGTACTTCTATCTGCGACTATGTTACGCAATAACTCTTACCATTTCCCCTAACACCACGGCCTCAACCACCCCCTGACGGGCCTATACAACACAAACCTCCCTCCCCCTTGCCATTTTTACTGTTACTGCCCTTGGATTGCTGCCCATAACCCCAACCATCCTCGTACTCACCACCTAGGGGCTTAGGATAACATTAGACCAAGAGCCTTCAAAGCTTTAAGTAGAAGTGAAAATCTTCTAGCCCCTGATAAGGCCTACAAGGGATTAACTTGCATCCACTGATTGCAAATCAGACACTTTTATTAAGCTAAGGCCTTACTAGATGGGAAGGCCTCGATCCTACAAACTCTTAGTTAACAGCTAAGCGCTCAAGCCAGCGAGCATCCATCTACTTTCCCCGCCGTCGCCTTCAGTAAGGCGGGGAAAGCCCCGGCAGAGTATTAATCTACGTCTTCGGATTTGCAATCCAATGTGTTCTCACCACAGGGCTGATAGGAAGAGGACTTAAACCTCTGTCTTCGGGGCTACAACCCACCGCCTAAACGCTCGGCTACCCTACCTGTGGCAATCACACGCTGATTCTTCTCTACCAACCACAAAGACATTGGCACCCTTTATCTTGTATTTGGTGCCTGAGCCGGAATAGTAGGAACCGCTTTAAGCCTCCTTATTCGGGCTGAGCTAAGCCAACCTGGGTCGCTTCTAGGTGATGATCAAATTTATAATGTTATCGTTACTGCCCACGCCTTCGTAATAATCTTCTTTATAGTAATGCCAATTCTTATTGGCGGGTTCGGAAACTGACTCGTACCATTAATGATTGGAGCTCCGGACATAGCATTCCCGCGGATAAATAACATAAGCTTTTGATTATTACCACCCTCATTCCTATTATTGTTAGCTTCTTCTGGGGTTGAAGCTGGAGCCGGAACAGGATGAACGGTATACCCGCCTCTTTCAGGTAATCTAGCCCATGCTGGAGCATCAGTAGACCTTACAATTTTTTCACTACATCTAGCAGGTGTCTCATCAATTTTAGGAGCCATCAATTTTATTACTACAACTATTAATATAAAACCCCCAGCCATCTCCCAATACCAAACCCCCTTGTTCGTTTGATCCGTACTTGTAACGGCCGTACTGCTTCTCCTATCCCTCCCTGTCTTAGCTGCCGGAATTACAATACTTCTTACAGACCGTAACCTCAACACTACATTCTTTGACCCGGCAGGAGGAGGGGACCCTATCCTTTATCAACATTTATTCTGATTCTTTGGCCACCCGGAAGTCTATATTCTTATCCTTCCAGGATTTGGAATTATTTCTCATGTTGTAGCTTATTATTCCGGCAAAAAAGAACCATTTGGTTACATAGGCATAGTCTGGGCCATGATGGCTATTGGCCTTCTAGGCTTTATTGTATGAGCCCACCATATGTTCACTGTTGGTATGGATGTGGACACTCGTGCATACTTTACATCTGCAACAATAATTATTGCGATCCCAACAGGCGTAAAGGTATTTAGCTGACTAGCCACCCTTCACGGGGGATCAATCAAATGAGAAACACCCCTACTGTGGGCTCTTGGGTTCATTTTCCTATTTACAGTTGGCGGACTAACAGGAATTGTTTTATCCAACTCGTCACTTGATATTGTCCTTCATGACACCTATTATGTAGTTGCCCATTTCCACTATGTCTTATCAATAGGTGCTGTGTTTGCTATTATAGCAGCCTTTGTGCACTGATTTCCTCTGCTAAGCGGATATACCCTTCATAGCACCTGAACAAAAGTCCACTTCGCAGTTATATTTATTGGGGTAAACCTTACATTCTTTCCACAACACTTCCTTGGCCTAGCAGGTATGCCACGACGATACTCTGATTACCCAGACGCCTATGCCCTATGAAATACAGTGTCATCCATCGGGTCACTAATTTCTCTAGTGGCTGTAATCATATTCCTATTTATTCTATGAGAAGCCTTCGCCGCTAAACGAGAAGTGCTGTCCGTAGAATTAACAATGACAAACGTGGAATGACTTCACGGCTGCCCTCCTCCTTATCACACATTTGAGGAACCAGCATTCGTTCAAATTCAATCAAACTAACGAGAAAGGGAGGAATTGAACCCCCGTATGCTGGTTTCAAGCCAGCCGCATAACCACTCTGCCACTTCCTTATGAAGACATTAGTAAAATGTAAATTATTCCACCTTGTCAAGGTGAAGTCGTGGGTTAAACCCCCACATGTCTTAAGCTCAAAGCTTAATGGCACATCCAACACAACTGGGATTCCAAGACGCGGCATCACCCGTTATAGAAGAACTTCTTCACTTCCACGACCACGCGCTAATGATTGTATTCCTAATTAGCACCTTAGTGTTGTATATTATTGTTGCAATAGTCTCTACTAAGCTTACTAATAAATATATTTTAGATTCTCAAGAAATCGAAATTGTATGAACCATTCTACCAGCCGTCATTTTAGTATTAATTGCCCTACCCTCCCTACGCATTCTTTATCTTATAGACGAAATTAATGACCCCCACCTAACAATTAAAGCAATAGGACACCAATGATATTGAAGCTACGAATATACAGACTATGAAAACCTGGGCTTTGACTCCTATATAGTACCAACTCAAGACCTTACCCCTGGCCAATTCCGGCTCCTGGAGTCAGACCATCGAATAGTTATCCCAATAGAATCACCCATCCGTGTCTTAGTTTCTGCCGAGGATGTATTACACTCCTGAACTGTTCCATCTCTGGGTGTAAAAATGGATGCAGTCCCAGGACGACTTAATCAAACCGCCTTCATCGCCTCGCGCCCAGGGGTATTTTATGGGCAATGCTCCGAAATCTGTGGAGCCAACCATAGCTTTATACCAATTGTAGTTGAAGCAGTACCACTAGAATACTTCGAAAACTGATCCTCGTTAATACTAGAAGACGCCTCGCTAGGAAGCTAAATATTGGACAGAGCGTTGGCCTTTTAAGCCAAAGATTGGTGACTCCCGACCACCTCTAGTGAAATGCCACAATTGAACCCCGGCCCTTGATTCGCAATTTTAGTATTCTCCTGATTAGTCTTCTTAATTCTTATCCCAACGAAAGTCTTGAACCATGTTACACCAAATGAATTAACCCCAATAGGTGCTGAAAAACACAAAACTGAATCCTGAAACTGACCATGATAGTAAGCTTCTTCGATCAATTTGCAAGCCCTTCATATCTTGGAATCCCACTAATTGCCCTCGCAATTCTATTGCCCTCAGTGTGCTATCCCGCCCCCTTATCTCGATGAATTAATAACCGACTTATTACTGTTCAAGGCTGATTTATTAATCAATTTACTAGCCAACTAATACTTCCGTTGAACGTAGGAGGACATAAATGAGCACTACTATTGGCTTCATTAATAATCTTCTTGGTAACCATAAACATGGTGGGCCTACTACCATACACCTTTACACCCACAACACAACTATCACTTAATATGGGGCTTGCCGTACCATTATGACTCGCCACAGTAATTATTGGAATGCGAAATCAACCAACAGTTGCCCTAGGCCATCTTCTACCAGAAGGAACTCCCATCCTGCTGATCCCAGTACTAATTATTATCGAAACAATTAGCTTATTTATTCGACCATTAGCTCTGGGTGTTCGTCTTACAGCCAATCTTACCGCAGGCCACCTACTAATTCAACTTATTGCCACAGCTGTATTTGTTCTCTTACCTATTATACCAACAGTAGCAGTGCTAACTGCCACTGTTCTTTTACTATTAACACTATTAGAGATTGCAGTTGCAATAATTCAAGCCTATGTATTTGTACTCCTCTTAACGCTATATCTACAAGAAAACGTTTAATGGCCCACCAAGCACATGCCTTTCATATAGTTGACCCAAGCCCATGACCCCTAACCGGAGCTATTGCTGCCCTGCTAATAACATCCGGCTTAGCAATTTGATTCCATTTCCATTCAACAACATTAATAACTTTAGGATTAATTCTTCTACTTCTCACCATATTCCAGTGGTGACGTGATATTATCCGAGAAGGGACCTTTCAGGGCCATCATACGCCCCCGGTTCAAAAAGGGCTACGGTACGGAATAATTCTCTTTATTACTTCCGAAGTATTCTTTTTTCTTGGGTTCTTCTGAGCCTTTTATCATGCAAGCTTAGCACCAACACCGGAGTTAGGAGGATGCTGACCTCCCACGGGAGTCACCCCCTTAGACCCCTTTGAAGTACCACTCCTCAACACAGCCGTACTACTAGCGTCGGGAGTCACAGTAACATGGGCTCATCACAGCATTATGGAAGGGGACCGAAAACAAGCTGTTCAATCTTTAGGATTAACCATCCTACTAGGGTTCTACTTCACCACTCTACAAGCCATGGAATATTATGAAGCACCTTTCACAATCGCAGACGGGGTATACGGCTCAACATTTTTCGTGGCCACCGGCTTCCATGGACTACATGTTATTATTGGATCAACTTTCCTGGCAGTATGCCTCCTCCGCCAAATCCAATACCACTTTACATCTGAACATCATTTTGGCTTTGAAGCCGCTGCCTGATACTGACACTTTGTTGACGTAGTTTGACTATTCCTTTACGTATCAATCTATTGATGAGGCTCATAATCTTTCTAGTATTAAAGTTAGTACAAGTGACTTCCAATCACACAGTCTTGGTTAAACCCCAAGGAAAGATAATGAATTTAATTATGACCGTTTTAGTTATTACAATAACCTTATCCTCAGTCCTAGCCATTGTGGCTTTCTGGCTACCACAAATAACCCCGGACGCAGAAAAGCTATCACCATACGAATGCGGGTTTGACCCATTAGGATCCGCCCGTCTACCATTCTCCTTACGTTTTTTTCTCGTGGCAATTCTGTTCCTTCTTTTTGACTTAGAAATTGCTCTCCTCCTCCCACTACCATGGGGAGATCAGCTCGACAACCCTACTGAAACATTCTTCTGGGCAACAGCAGTCCTAATCTTACTAACTCTGGGATTAATTTATGAATGAGCCCAGGGTGGCTTAGAGTGAGCCGAATAGGGAGTTAGTCCAAAGTAAGACCTCTGATTTCGGCTCAGAAGATTGTGGTTCAACTCCACGACCCCCTTATGACCCCCGTACATTTTAGCTTTAGCTCAGCATTTATTCTAGGCCTAATAGGTCTAGCATTCCACCGAACCCATCTACTCTCCGCACTCCTATGCTTGGAAGGAATAATATTATCCCTATTCATTGCACTAGCGTTATGGACACTACAATTCGAATCCACCGGATTTTCAACAGCCCCAATGCTTCTCTTGGCCTTTTCTGCTTGTGAAGCTAGCACGGGTCTGGCACTCCTAGTTGCTACTGCTCGCACCCATGGAACCGATCGACTGCAGAGCCTTAATCTCCTGCAATGTTAAAAGTACTAGTTCCCACCATTATGATATTTCCAATAATTTGACTAGCCTCTCCTAAGTGGTTGTGAACGACTGCAGGCACACAGAGCCTCTTGATTGCTTTCATGAGTTTAATATGATTAAAATGAACATCTGAAGCCGGGTGAACTTCCTCCAACGCATATTTGGCTACAGATCCATTATCAGCACCTCTCCTAGTACTCTCATGCTGATTACTCCCACTTATAATTCTAGCCAGCCAAAACCACATTAGCCCTGAACCTATTAATCGACAACGCTCATATATTATGCTCCTTACCTCACTTCAGGCTTTTCTTATTATGGCCTTCGGAGCCACAGAGATTATTTTGTTCTATATTATGTTTGAAACTACACTCATTCCAACCCTCATTATTATTACCCGATGGGGTAATCAAGCCGAACGCCTCAACGCAGGCACCTACTTCTTGTTTTATACTTTAGCGGGTTCACTCCCGCTCTTAGTTGCCCTTCTTCTCCTTCAGCAATCCACAGGTACCTTATCAATGTTTATACTTCAATATTCGCAACCTATACAACTCGACTCCTGAGGCCATATAGTTTGGTGAGCCGGCTGCTTAATTGCATTTTTAGTCAAAATACCCTTATATGGAGTCCACCTTTGGTTACCAAAAGCGCACGTAGAGGCCCCTGTAGCGGGGTCAATAGTACTAGCGGCAGTTCTATTAAAGTTGGGTGGCTACGGGATGATGCGAATAATAGTAATTCTGGACCCTCTATCAAAAGAGCTTGCCTACCCATTTATTATTTTAGCCCTCTGGGGTGTAATCATGACTGGGTCAATTTGTCTTCGGCAGACAGACCTAAAGTCGCTAATTGCCTACTCATCTGTAGGCCATATGGGATTAGTAGCGGGGGGCATTCTAATTCAAACCCCATGGGGATTTTCGGGAGCAATCATTTTAATAATTGCTCACGGGCTCGTATCCTCAGCACTGTTTTGCCTGGCCAATACAGCGTACGAGCGAACCCATAGCCGAACAATAATTCTTGCCCGAGGACTACAAGTGATTTTTCCACTAGCTGCAGTATGATGATTCATCACTAATCTAGCAAACTTAGCACTACCCCCTCTCCCTAACCTTATAGGAGAAATCATGATTATTACAACCCTATTTGGTTGATCCCCATGAACTATTCTACTCACCGGGTTAGGGACATTGATTACAGCCAGCTATTCCCTGTATATGTTTCTTATATCACAACGAGGCCCAACCCCAAACCACATTGTAGGACTCCAACCATTCCACACTCGGGAACACTTATTAGTAACGCTACATCTAGCTCCTATCATCCTCCTAGTAGCAAAACCAGAACTTATGTGAGGGTGATGTTATTGTAGGTATAGTTTAACCAAAATATTAGATTGTGATTCTAAAGACAGGGGTTAAAATCCTCTTACTCACCAAGGGAGAACAGAAAATAGTAAGTACTGCTAATCCTTACCCTCCACGGTTAAAATCCGAGGCTTCCTTGTGCTCTCAAAGGATAATAGTTCATCCATTGGTCTTAGGAACCAAAAACTCTTGGTGCAAATCCAAGTGGAAGCTAAAATGACACTGATAGTACACTCATCCCTCCTCCTAATTTTCTTCATCCTAATTTACCCCCTACTTACTACATTGGACCCTACCCAAGGAAAACATAACATGGCAGAAATATCCAAAACTGCCGTTAGCTCCGCATTTTTTGTTAGCCTTTTACCTCTTATAGTATTCCTTAACCTAAAAACAGAGGGTATTATTACGAACTGGCAATGAATAAATACTCAAACATTTGATATTAATATCAGCTTTAAATTTGACCACTACTCGCTGATTTTCGTTCCAATTGCTCTTTACGTCACCTGATCAATTCTAGAATTTGCACTATGATACATGCACTCTGACCCTAACATTGACCGGTTTTTTAAGTATCTCCTTACATTTTTAGTAGCCATAATTATTCTAGTTACAGCCAACAACATATTTCAATTGTTTATCGGATGAGAGGGGGTAGGGATTATATCATTTCTACTTATTGGATGGTGACATGGCCGAGCGGATGCTAATACAGCAGCCCTTCAGGCTGTTATCTATAACCGAGTTGGGGATATTGGACTCATTATAACCATAGCTTGATTTGCAATAAACCTTAACTCCTGAGAGATCCAACAAATTCTTACCTTGTCAAAAAGCTTCGACATAACGATTCCCTTAATAGGACTTATTCTAGCGGCCACCGGGAAGTCAGCCCAATTTGGCCTCCATCCATGGCTCCCGTCTGCCATGGAGGGCCCTACACCAGTGTCTGCCCTACTTCACTCAAGTACTATAGTTGTTGCTGGTATCTTCCTCCTCATCCGCCTTCATCCTCTCATAGAAAATAATACTCTGGCTTTGACAACATGCCTCTGCCTCGGAGCATTAACCTCATTATTTACAGCCACCTGCGCCCTAACCCAAAATGACATCAAGAAAATTGTAGCCTTTTCAACATCAAGTCAGCTAGGCTTAATAATGGTCACTATTGGCCTAAATCAGCCCCAGCTAGCATTCCTTCACATCTCTACCCACGCCTTCTTCAAGGCCATGCTATTCCTATGTTCTGGATCAATTATTCACAGCCTAAATGATGAACAGGACATCCGAAAGATAGGGGGCTTGTTCAATATTATGCCTACCACCTCGACCTACTTCACCATCGGCAGCCTGGCCCTTACGGGGACCCCTTTCCTAGCCGGATTCTTCTCGAAAGACGCAATTATTGAAGCCCTCAACACCTCTTATCTTAACGCCTGGGCCCTAACTCTTACACTAATCGCCACCTCATTCACAGCAGTATATAGCTTTCGATTGGTATACTTTGTAATTATAGGAACTCCACGGTTCCTGCCCCTAGCCCCAATTAATGAAAATAACCCACTGGTCATTAATTCTATTAAACGACTTGCCTGAGGAAGCATCATTGCGGGGCTTATTATTACACAAAACTTCCTCCCCATGAAGGCACCCGTTATGACAATGCCTACTATCTTAAAAATAGCAGCCCTTGCAGTGACAATCGTAGGACTTCTGGTGGCCATCGAATTAGCGAGCTTAACAAACAAACAAATAAAAATTACCCCTACCATTACTGCCCATCACTTTTCTAACATGCTAGGGTTTTTTCCTACAACTGTTCACCGTCTTTTCCCTAAAGCCAAACTTACCCTTGGACAATCAGCTGCCACCCAGCTCGACAAGACATGACTTGAAGCCGTTGGACCAAAAGGCGTAGCGCTAACGCAAGCAACTATAACAAAAGTTACAGGAAATGTTGCACGAGGAATAATCAAAACGTATCTTACCATCTTCCTCCTAACCCTAGTCTTAGCCGTTATTCCTATCCTCCTTTAAACCGCGCGGAGGGTCCCGCGGCTTAGGCCACGGGTTAATTCTAAAACAACAAGCAGCGTCAACAACAGCACCCATGCACAGGAAACTAGCAAGCCCCCACCAAACGAATATATTACAGCTACACCACTAATATCCCCTCGTAAAACAGAAAATTCTTTTAACCCATCTGCCGCCACCCATGAACCCTCATATCAGCCTCCCCATAATAGCCCCGCTGCTAGACTCACTATTACCAGATAAATCACAACATATCCCAGAACAGAGCGGCTACCTCAAGCTTCTGGAAAGGGCTCAGCAGCCAAGGCTGCCGAGTAAGCAAAAACTACCAGCATTCCTCCTAAATAAATTAAGAAAAGTACCAGTGACAAAAAAGAACCTCCATGGCCAACCAAAACCCCACATCCAACCCCAGCTGCGACCACTAAACCAAGCGCAGCAAAATATGGTGTAGGATTTGAGGCAACAGCGACTAGCCCTACAACCAAAGCTATTAGTAACACAAACATAAGATAGGTCATAATTCTTGCTCAGATTTTAACCGAGACCAATGACTTGAAGAACCACCGTTGTTATTCAACTACAAGAACCATCATGGCAAGCCTACGAAAGACTCACCCCCTAATTAAAATTGCTAACAGTGCACTAGTTGACCTGCCAGCACCATCCAACATCTCAGCATGATGAAACTTTGGCTCTCTTCTAGGACTATGCCTAGCCACTCAAATCCTAACCGGCCTATTCCTAGCCATACACTATACCTCAGATGTTTCGACCGCATTCTCATCAGTAGTCCATATTTGCCGGGACGTAAATTACGGCTGACTAATCCGCAACGTGCATGCCAACGGAGCATCATTCTTCTTTATCTGTATTTATATACATATTGCCCGAGGCCTATACTACGGATCCTACCTCTATAAGGAAACCTGAAATATTGGTGTGGTCCTTCTACTTCTTGTTATGATGACAGCCTTCGTAGGATATGTCCTGCCATGAGGTCAAATGTCTTTTTGAGGTGCCACAGTAATTACCAACCTCCTATCCGCCGTACCATATGTAGGTGATGTTCTAGTCCAATGAATTTGGGGCGGGTTCTCAGTAGATAATGCGACACTAACACGATTCTTCGCATTTCACTTTCTGTTTCCATTTGTAATTGCTGCTATAACCATCTTGCACCTCCTGTTTTTACATGAAACTGGGTCAAATAACCCGATTGGGCTCAACTCAGACGCAGATAAAATCCCCTTCCACCCATACTTTACATATAAAGATTTGCTTGGCTTCGTAATTATACTTTTTTTACTTATGCTTTTAGCACTATTTTCTCCGAATCTGCTAGGGGACCCAGAAAACTTCACCCCCGCCAACCCCCTAGTCACGCCACCACACATCAAGCCAGAGTGATATTTCCTGTTCGCCTATGCTATTCTCCGATCCATTCCAAACAAACTTGGTGGTGTACTTGCTCTACTATTTTCTATTCTAGTTTTAATGGTCGTGCCTCTGCTTCATACCTCCAAGCTACGAGGACTAACATTCCGCCCAATCACCCAATTCCTATTCTGGACTCTAGTGGCAGACATGATTATCTTAACATGAATTGGCGGCATACCAGTAGAACACCCATTTATTATTATTGGACAAGTCGCATCCGCCCTGTACTTTGCACTATTTCTCATTTTTATACCACTAGCAGGGTGAGTAGAAAATAAAGCACTGGAATTAGCTTGCCCTAGTAGCTTAGTCTAAAAGCATCGGTCTTGTAATCCGAAGATCGGAGGTTAAATTCCTCCCTAAGGCCTCACGAAGCAGGCTTCAGCACTCACAGGGGGGCCCAGGGGGGCCCAGGGGGGCCCCCCTCACCGCCCACAGCTTTTTAGCGCCCAGAAAAGAGAGATTTTAACTCTCACCACTGGCTCCCAAAGCCAGAATTCTAAACTAAACTATTTTCTGGGGATATATCATCCTTTATGGTTTAGTACATAATATGCATAATTTTACAACAATGTGCTAATACATGTATGTATTATCACCAACTTATTATTTTAACCACAAAGCAAGTACTAAATTCTAAGACATACATAAGCATAAAATTAAGACACAGAAATACTTCTACATTAAGCCGGGTAATATATTAATCCCTTAAAACTTGACCTCAAATCTTTCCTTGAAATTCCTAACTAAAATTGCATCCGAGAATATTAATGTAGTAAGAAACCACCAACGATTTACATTAAGGCACATCATGCATGATGGAATCAGGGACACAGGGCGTGGGGGTCGCACACTGTGAACTATTACTGGCATCTGGTTCCTATTTCAGGGGTACAACTGGAGTATCCCCCATTCGGATAATTATACTGGCATCTGATTAAGCCAGTGGTGTGGTACATATGGTTCATTACCCACCTAGCAAAGCTTCTCTTATATGCATAACGTTCTCTTTTTTTTCTTCATCTCATCTTGCATCTCAGAGTGCAGGCTCAAATACTGACTAAGGTTGAGCATTTTCCTTGTATGTGATAACAAATATTCATCATCGTAAGACATAATTTAAGAACCCCATTATACTCACTCAGGTGCATACATACTTATTTCTTGCTTAACTTATCCTTACATAGTGCCCCCCTTTTGGGTTTTCGCGCGTCAAACCCCCCTACCCCCCTACGCTCAGTAAATCCTGTTATCCTTGTCAAACCCCTAAAGCAAGGAGGACCCGAGAACGTATCAGCCAACAAGTTGAAGTATAAATTGGCATGCCGCGTTATATATATATATATATATATATATGTGCACCCACTTTTATTTTTCGTATTTGCTAATCACGTGTGAACCCCTACTAAAATTTTGTAAAAAGGGGCTCGACACTTAATATTCTAATATTTTTTAAC